TCGAATCCCTCTCTTTCCGTACCTTCATCTAATTCACCAACCGACCACAATGTATCAAATCAAATAACAATTGATACCATTATTCCAACAGTAAGACCCTTATTTGATAGAGATTCTCTATTCCTAATTACTGCAGTACGGAAAATACCGGAAAGAGTGGAAAGGAATGAAAATCTCACTGCTGATCCATTTGTGATACGTGAATGGGAGAAAAATCCGGATCAAACCCCTTCTTCGGTGAAAAAAAAAAAAAAAAAAGAGGGGGGGGCAAAATGGTCCGAAGCTTTGTTATTTTAGGTAGGTTCAAGTCTGACGGGAATAATATTCTACGACTAGAAACTCATTGATTTTCAAACCGATCCATTTAATATCTATTATTTGATTTACTAATCCTTTATATTGGGATGAGTCAAAAGTCAAATGTTTTGCCAAATCCTCGCGGGGCGATGAATCAAGATAATTTTGAATCAGAGCTCTGGATCTTTGTTCATCCCTTGCAGTAATAATATCTCGGGGTTTGCAGCGATAACTTGGGATATCTACTACACGACCATTAACTAAAATATGTCTATGGTTAACTAATTGCCTGGCTCCAGGAATGGTCGAAGCCATACCTAATCGAAAAAGGATGTTATCCAAACGCATCTCAAGTAGTTGTAGTAAAACCTGACCTGTTGACCCTTTGGCTTTTCCGGCAATACGAACATATCTAAGCAATTGTCGCTCTGTCAGACCATAATGAAAACGCAATTTTTGTTTTTCTTCGAGACGAATACGATATTGAGATCTTTTCCCGAAACGTGATTGGTTTCTAAGATCACTTCCGGATCTAGGTCTTTTACTAGTTAGTCCCGGTAAAGCCCCCAGACAGCGTATTTTTTTGAAACGAGGCCCTCGGTAACGAGACATAAAGACTCCTTGTTAAAATTTGATTTTACAGAATAAACTTAAATTAAGACTGAACTAAACGATAAACGAAACTAAATCTATTGAAGTACTACAAAAGAAGAATGAGATGAATTGTATCAATATCCGGATTATTTTGTATATATAGGAAGTGAAGGACCCCTTTCTTGATTTATTCTGTAGTGTAGAGATTTAACTGCTCCAATCAAATCAGTTTTTTATTCATAGTTGGAAGTTGCTACGACATAATAGATCGGTGACCCGACATTTTTAAAAGAAAAAAAGAGAGGAGTCTTTTCAATATTCCTTGAGATCAAGGAATATTGAAAAGCCGGCTATCGGAATCGAACCGATGACCATCGCATTACAAATGCGATGCTCTAACCTCTGAGCTAAGCGGGCTCACATAACAGAAATAAGTGCAATAGAACTAACTAACTATATCTATATAGAATGTTTTTTTTAATTCTTAATTTATATATTATACTTAATTTATAGCAGTTAGTTATAGCAGATTAGATTAATCATATTAGAGCAGATCGGTACTAAGGAAAGGATAAGATAAGGATGCAATCCAGATCATAATGAGACATTTCGCTGGTTTCATTCAGAAAGGGGGGAGGTAGAACGAAAAAAAAAAAATGAATATCGACCGTTCCAGTATTAAAAATCGCGCGGGAAAAATGAGAGGGGGGGAGGGTATGTATATGTGGGATATCTCTATCCATATTGAATTGCAGATACATCAATGATAGAATCATTTCTGATGGGACCAAGTACGGGTCTTCCGATAGAGAATATGGACAAGAAATCAAAATAAAATAATAAAATAGGAGTAGACTTTTTTTCGATATTAGGAATCAGTATCTACTGAATTCAACGGTTCCGACATAAATAAATGAAAGAGGGGGATGGGATCACAATGAGATCTCGGTCTCATAAGGGGATATGGCGAAATTGGTAGACGCTACGGACTTGGTTGGATTGAGCCTTGGTATGGAAACCTACTAAGTGATAACTTCCAAATTCAGAGAAACCCTGGAATTAAAAATGGGCAATCCTGAGCCAAATCCTGTTTTCAGAAAACAAGGGTTCAGAAAGCGAGAACCAAAAAAAGGATAGGTGCAGAGACTCAAAGGAAGCTGTTCTAACGAATGGAGTTGATTAACATTGGTATAGGAATCCTTTTATCGAAATTCCAGAAAGGATGACCCTATCCTATATACGTACTGAAATATCAAACAATTAATCACGATCCGATTCCGTATTTTTTTTATATGAAAAATGGAAGAATTCTTGTGAATCGATTCCAAATTGAAGGAAGAATCGAATATTCAGTGATCAAATCATTCACTCCTCGGATAGATCTTTTGAAGAACTGATTAATCGGACGAGAATAAAGATAGAGTCCATTCTACATGTCAATACCGACAACAATGAAATTTATAGTAAGGGGAAAATCCGTCGACTTTAGAAATCGTGAGGGTTCAAGTCCCTCTATCCCCAATAAAAAGAAAAGAGCCCATTTTACTACCTAACCTCTTTATTTCGTCATCGGTTCCAAATTAGTTATGTTTCTTATTCACTCTACTCT